AAGACCCAATACTAATATTATTCTTTATTAGTGTAGAATGGAAATATAGATGGGGCGTGGCCAAGTGGTAAGGCAACGGGTTTTGGTCCCGGTATTCGGAGGTTCGAATCCTTTCGTCCCAGGTATATACCTTGTATCAGAGTAAAAGTATCTTTTGAAAATAACGTTATGTTTAAATGCCTAATATTGGATAGAATGTCATTCTTGTTTCTTTTATAATTTATAAATATTCTTTTATGAATCATATCTTTGTTTTTCACAACATACAGATAGTACTAAATATATTTGTTTGTGATCAAGATATGATGGTAACATAGGTCACACCCTAGTTGAATTCAACTAATTAAAAAATAAAATAAAGTATGACGGATTTTTCATCATATGTTCATTCCCTTCATATTGAAGGGGTTTAGCTACTTAATTTGAAGAAAAACCTTACGTCTCATATCTTTTTTAATTTTTAACGATATATTTTATTTTGAATCACAAAAAGAAAGAGCCCTTCTTTCCTATATCTTATTCTTTATCCATTCAAATTAAACTTAAATGGGGTAGCCAAAAATTATTAGGATCTCTTTATTCTAAACAAGAGTAAGGTTATTACATTCAATTAATGGGATTAATGGGATTACGTCTCTTAAGACAAGACTGGGTTTGGGTAAACTAAAAAATTACGAGCAAGCGCCCAATCTGGACTTGTTTGTCTTTGTCCCTAGAGAGTATCCTTTCCCCAAAGGGGATCCTTTTTTTTGTTCTGATTCAGCATTCCCAGAGAGTCGTGGGTTAGATAGTTCTTAATTAGTAACAGTAACAGGAGGTCTTCATTTAAATATCTCTATATCTGTGTATGTCCGAATCTCATTAACAACGAATCAAGTTACATATGTAACGGATACAGAATAAAGACTGTAGTTCAGTCTATCTGATAGGTATGAAAAACCCCTACTTCGTTCATCTTATCTTATTAATAAAATTAAAATTGAAAGAACAAGTACCTAAATCTTCTCTTAGATCGGTCTTTTTTATCTATCTTCACACAAAAATGGGGTTTTTGTTCAATTCATTTATCTGCTTTAAATCTTAAATCGTTGATGGTTCAATTCGAAAAGAAAAGATATTTTTATTTTTTTATGATAATCAAATTTTTAGTCTTTACTGTAAAACTTTATTCAAATAATGATATCTAAATAGTAAACTTTTTCGATTATAAAAAATTTTAATGATTGCTTTTGAGTTGAATCTTTGGTATTCAAAAAAGTAGGAAATGGGCCATATTGAGTCACTTTAAGATGCAGAGTAAAAAAGAATTCATTTATTCATATTCGTATTCTTTGCTATATTTCTATTAGTTTTTTTAATAAAAAGTAAAGTGTTGCATTCATACAATAACATACAATAATAGGTGGGGTTTTACTAAGATTGCTTCAAAAAAAAATTTTACCATCTTTGTATAGAAGAAAAAAGGGTATAGATGAAAATGTTTATGTATCGACGGAACCAATGACTATTCATGATTCCATAATTGAATCAATTCCATATGGGTTCCAAATTAGAGGAATGTTTTGTTATGGTAAAACTTCGTTTGAAACGCTGTGGTAGAAAGCAACGTGCGACTTGAAGGACACGATCCGGTGTGGATTTTTATTCTTACATCCGCCATCTTTTCTATGAATGAAGATGCTCTTGACCCGACATCTGTTCTGTTTTCACTAGAATCCTTATTTTTGTTAGGTTGTAATGAAAAATAGAGTAACATGATGGAGCTCGGGTAGAAACTATGGATTCATCTTTCAGGGGGCAAGAATCTAGGGTTAATACCAATCAATAAATTGGAACAACTTCGTAAGTATATCAATATATAAATCGAAAGGATCCGATTCAGTCAAGTTTTTAATTCAAAAGTAAAATTTGGTGGAATTGATAAAAGTCTTTCGATTCAAAGTGTATCGCGCGGGAATCGAGAGTTTATATGATTCTTTGATAGAAAGAAATCACAAAAGGGGTATGTTGCTGCCATTTTGTAAGGATTAAGAAGCACCGAAGTAATGTCTAAACCCACTGATTTAAAACAAAGAAAAAAGGATCCCAGAACAAGGAAACGCCGTTTTTCAATTGTCTCAATAACTGTATAATATATAATAATAAAGATTAAATGAGACAAACAAGAGGGGGTTAAAGACCATTCAAAAAATGAAATAAATTGCCTAAAGATTTTTTTTCTTTTAAGCTATTTGAGAATTATCCAACTTGAGTTATGGGTACAAATGGTTTTTTTTCAGGAAGGGGGAAGAAAAAAAATGAGTTAAATCCCATTATAATTTATTTTATCAACTCCTTTGCCATTAAATATAATTCTATACGTAGACAAAACTCCAAATCATTTTTTCTCGAGCCGTACGAGGAGAAAACTTCCTATACGTTTCTAGGGGGGGTCTTGTTCATTTACTTAGATCTATCCCAATGAGCCGTCTATCGAATCGTTGCAATTGATGTTCGATCCCGAAGAGAAGGAAGAGATCTTCGGAACGTAGGTTTTTATGATCCGATAAAGAATCAAAGTTATTTAAACGTTCCTGCTATTCTATATTTCCTTGAAAAGGGCGCTCAGCCCACAGGAACTGTTCGGGATCTTTTAAAAAAGGCGGAGGTTTTTAAGTAGCTTGTTCCTAATCAAAAAAAATTTAATTAAGGAAATAAAGAAATAGAAAGGGGTAGTAATTCTTATATAAATTATAAATTTTTGTATTTATATTTTTTCCTTTTTGGATTCTACTCATATCTATTTTTCATTGCTTCTATAAAATCTCATGTTCTAGAACGACAAAACCCGAGTTGCTTGATCCTAGAAATAGAAAATTCTGGGAGTTACTTCAATTGGTCGGTTTTCGTTGGAACTCTACTAATAAGTAATAACCAAGGAATCCTCCTTTTTTTATTCTAGTTACTTATTATTGATTGAATAAAATAAATCAATATAAATCTGATATTTTTTCTACTTCTTCCTTCCTTTATCTAAACTCTTTCAGCTATATAGTGCCAATCCAACACAAGCCCTTTTTTATTTTTTTAATAGTATTGAAATAAATATAATTTTTTTTGTTTTTCCGTTGTATTCTTTTCTCAACATTTATATTGACAACAGTGTATCGAACAAATATAATTCATCGTGATAAGTAGATAAATTTATTTATGTCCGAGAGGTTTGATTTTTACCTTATAACCTTATATTATTCAAATAATGGGATTCCTTGGATTCTCTTTAATAGAATATAATTTGAACTAAGATATAATAAGAATAGGGGTTTTGATTGAAAAGTCGATAACATAAGAACTAAGAGGTGGTCTATAAATTTTTACATTTATCTATCTTTTTCTTTTTGATTGTATCTACATAAACTTTTTATATTCGGGTTGCTAACTCAACGGTAGAGTACTCGGCTTTTAAGTGCGGCTAGGATCTTTTACACATTTGGATGAAGCGAGGGATTCGTCCATACCATCGGTAAAGTTTGGAAGACCACGACTGATCCTGAAAGGGAATGAATGGAAAAAATAGCATGTCGGATCAACTAAGATTTCTGAGAAATATTTCATTCTTTCCGAATAGGTACAAACCCTTGTGTTCTTTTTTGAAACGGAACAAAATGAATTCAATTTAAAGTTGGGTCGGATGAATAAATGGATAGAGATAGAGCCCTAATGGCTTCAATTTATTGATTATAGGGAAAAAAGCAACGAGCTTCTGTTCTTAATTTGAACGATTACCCGATCTAATTAGACGTTAAAAATGTATTAGTGCCTGATACGGGAAGAGATTATCCCATGAACGGATTCTTTTTTTTTTTTATGAATCCTAACTATTGACATTTTCCATTATGGAATAGAAATGAGAAATGTGTGTAGAAGAAACAGTATATTGATAAAAAAATTCCAAAATCAAAAGAGCGATTAGGTTGAAAAAATAAAGGATTTCTAAGTATTTTGTTATCCTATACGAATAGACATTTTTCGTTTAAATGGAAAAGAGAGGATAGAGAATCCGTTGATAAGTTTACCTGTATCCGAGGTATCTATTCGTTTATTACTATAATACCTCGTTTTGACTGTATCGCACTATGTTTCATTGATAACCCCCAAAATCCTCTACCTTTAGTTCAACTAGAATTTCAAATGGAGGAATTCCAAAGATATTTAAAGCTAAATAGATCTCAACAACACTACTTCTTATATCCACTTATCTTTCAGGAGTATATTTATGCACTTGCGCATGATCATGGTTTAAATAGAAATAGATCCGTTTTTTTGGAAAACGCAGGTTATAATAAATTCAGTTTACTAATTGTGAAACGTGCAATTGAGCGAATGTATCAGTATGAACAGAAGCATTTGATTCTTTTTGCTAATGATTTTAACCAAAATATATTTTTTGGACGCAACAAGAATTTTTCTTTTCAAATGATATCAGAAGGATTTGCAGTCATTGTAGAAATTCCGTTTTATCTCCGATTATTATCTTCGCTAGAAAGGAAAGGAATAGTTAAATCTCATAATTTACGATCAATTCATTCAATATTCCCTTTTTTAGAGGACAATTTTTCACATTTAATTTATGTATTGGAGATACTAATACCCTACCCAGCCCATCTGGAAATATTGATTCAAACTCTGCGCTATTGGGTAAAAGACGCTTCTTCTTTACATTTATTACGATTCTTTCTCCATGAGTATCGTAGTTGGAATACTCCAAATAAAGCCAGTTCTTGTTTTTCAAAAAGAAATCAAAGGTTTTTCTTCGTCCTATATAATTCTCATCTATGTGAATATGAATCCATCTTCGTCTTTCTTCGTAACCAATCTTCTCATTTATATTCAACGTCTTCTGGAACCCTTCTTGAACGAATCTATTTCTATGGAAAACTAGAACATCTTGTACTTGTAGAAGCTTTTGCTAAGGCCTTTCAGGCCAATCTATGGTTGTTTAAGGATCCTTTCATGCATTA